CCGCATCGTTAGCTTGGAAGGCTAGGGGTTATAGTCGACGTTAATTTATCATCTTTAACGTCTCTAATTCAAAACCGAACATGAAACTTTGGTTTCATTCGGCTTCTTTATGGGATATGGATAAATTTCCAGCTATAAGCTAGAAGATAAGACGGGAGTGAAAACAAATTGACCCATAACATCTATGTTAGCTTTTCGGTATTCAAAACAAGGTACTTTCTAGATGATCCCTCTAGACAAGTGGGATTCAAATTTCCCAATTAACAATTCTTCTAGTTACTTCGTTCTCTATTTCTATTTGATAGAATCCTTAGGAAAAGGGTTTTGTTTCGTTTCGACCGAGGTAAAACAAGAGTCGATGTCTATAATAAACCAAAGTCATCGTTTAATACTTAATTTTGCTTCAATTTCGACTATATAAAACAAGGAAAACGTTGAAGATTTAGTTACGATTAGAAATAAACTTTTCTGTCTTTTTCCATAGATCCTTTACTTATACTTATTCAATTGAAAGGATTGATCTAATTAAAATAAAAAAAATTATGTTTCGTAATTTAATAATCCAATTTTTAAATTTCTAATTGACTGTTGGATACAAATTACGAGAATGTATATTCTTCCTCGAATTTTTCATTGAGAAGGTAAAGGATTAAATCGTTTTAAGAAATAAAGTTTTTCATTCGAATATCAGCCAAGGGATCCCTTAACTATTCGTTTCAATTACTAGAACGAATCACACTTTTACCACTAAACTATACCCGCTACGATACAATTATCGTATATAATGAACTTTTTGTCGAGTAAGACAATGGAACATTTTTAATATATTTTCTTATTTTCATTTAATTAATTTGATATTTCAATTTCTATTTTATTTAATTAGTTATTTTAATTAGTTATTAAGTTAACTATTTTTTTCTATTTTTTATTAATTTTGAAATTATTATTTATATAATTTCAAAATTAATAAAAAATAGAAAAAAATAATAGAAATTCTAAAAATATATAATTAAATAAATTCAAATTAATATAAATTAAATATAGAATATATTTTTAGAATAGAAAAATAAACAATAATAGAAAAATAGCCAATTTCGAATTATATAGAATTCGAAATATATATTTAATAAATATAGAATAAATAGAGAATTTGAGAGAATTCGAATTTCTATTATTATATAATTAAATAAGAAAAAAAGTAATTACGAAATAAAGTAATAAAGAGAGAGGCAAAGCCTTTTTTTTTCAAGCCTTACTTGTTGTATAATGTAATTACTTGCTATGTAATGTAACATAATAATTATCCTTATAATTATTCTTTTTTAATCGGGAGAGATGGCTGAGTGGACTAAAGCGTCGGATTGCTAATCCGTTGTACGAGTTATTCGTACCGAGGGTTCGAATCCCTCTCTTTCCGGTTCCAGTGATGACTTGAATTTTTTTTATCTTTTCTTTCAAATTTCGAAAATCTTTTTGCTTTATTTCTTATTTTAATGTTCTATATTTATTTTCTATTTAATTTCTATTTAAACTATTTAAATAAATTAAAAAATGAATAATTTGAATATTTCATTTATTAATAGTTATTTATAATTTTGAATTTTTCTTTTTATTGAATATTTCCTTTCTATTTACTATTTCTAGTTAAAAATTGAAATTTCAAATTTCTTTATTTATATTAATATTTCTATGGCAAATTCTATTTAAAATATTAATTTAAAACAAAAATATAGATTCAAATCGAGATCTAGAATAGATAAAGACTGGGTAAAAAGAAATAACATACTAAAAACATTTTAAAATCAATAAAACCCTTAGAATTTTTATTCTATTCTTCACGTCCAGGATTACGCCCAGGATCATTAGATAAAAACCCAAAGATGAAGAGAGAAACAAAGAATATAACTACTGTGTAAACAAAGAGTTTAAGAGTAAGCATTAGAAAATCTCCACGATCTTTTTTGGTTTGGAAAAAAAAATAGAGAATCTATTTTTATACCACATTTTCTATTTTAACACCAAGAAATGAAGTGATTTCTAGAAATAGAAATTAATTTTTCGAAATTCATTTGGAATAAGAGTCGAGTCTTTCTTATAATTTTTTTTCATAACTACAATTAGGGCGTTAATAGAATCTGGAATCAAAAAAAAAGTTAAGAATGAAAAAAATGGGGGTGATCCAAAATTCTCGCGTTTATACAATAACTTTAATGTTTCAATTAAGAGCTTAGAGTATAAGACTTATCTGATCTTCTCAATTACTATAATTTTTTTCTCGAATAAATCATGAATTATTTTAGGATAGTATTAAAATCTCATCGAAAACTTACAGCAGCTTGCCAAACAAAGGCTAATAGAAAAAAGAGTAAAGGGATTACTGGCATAACATCTACGATTGGATTCAAAAAAGCGTAGGCTTCAGGCAATTTTGTGAATAAAAAATTGCTTGAATAAAGGGCAGAATTAATAAGACAGATACAAATTAAACTAAAACTATTAAGCATAACAAACATTTTGTTCTTGAAGATAATTGTATTTTGATTGATGACTAAGTTATTAATATGTTATTGATATAAAAATGAATCAAAAAAAAGTAAGGTAGACGAAGAACCCTTCTTTATTTTTATTAAATTTATTGTGTTATTAAACTCACCCAATCAAAAATCCTTCAATTCTCAATTCTCAAATCAAAAAAGAATAGAGGAAATCATATTTTTATACAATATCTTAGTTGAATTATCTATTATGAGCAATCAATTCAGTTGAATTCTATATCTACACATATGAAAATCCGAACAAGACAGTAATATATTTCCTAGATATTTGGATGGGAATTGACGAAGAACCACTATTAATATTAGTTTTTATTAGTGTTGAATAGAAATATAAATGGGGCGTAGCCAAGTGGTAAGGCAACGGGTTTTGGTCCCGCTATTCGGAGGTTCGAATCCTTCCGTCCCAGATATTCTCTATAATCTATCATTCTATATAATCTATCAAATAAAAATAAAAAAATGTCTCATCCCTTAATTTAACTTCGGTAACTTGAATTGCACTGCGCCATATAAGATAGAATATCAAAAATTAATTTCAATGACAATTCTTTAGTCTATCTGATAAAAAAGTCTATCTGATAAATAAGATGATCTTCGAGTATTTCGATACTGATTTTAGCACTCAGTCTGAAAGAATAACAAAACAATTTCCAATTTTCCCCACATCAGTCTTTTTTATCGACTACTGCATTAAAAAAATTGGATATTTTTTTAACCAATTTCCTATTTATTTAAAATCATTAATGAGTTAATCCGAATCTGAATAGGTTTTTTTTATATTATGATGATAAAAATATGTTTAAAACAAAACCTTATTCAAATAATGATATCTAGATGGAAAATTTATAAATTGAATCTTTTTAATGATTTTGTAGGAGTCCGTGGAACTTGAATAAATGGGAGATAGGCAAATGCGTCCTAGGTACTCACTTAAAGACTTAAAAATAGCTTATTTCGTTTTTTTGTCTTATTTCTTTTGGAATATTCGAAAATTATACAATAGAAATTAAGAAATTCAAATTTGGGATTTCTATGTATTGGTTGAACCGATGACTATTCAGGATTCCCTAATAAAATGAATTCCATACTAGTTCAAAACGCAAGGAATGTTATAGTAAAACTTCGTTTGAAATGATATGGTAAAAAGCAACGCGCGACTTGAAGGACATGATCAACTATGGATTCTTACATCTACCTTATTATACCCTAATAAATAATATTAATTTATTAAATAATAATTAAATAAAAAAAAAAATTAATAATAAATAAAAAGAAATTTGAAAAAATAAATTTAAATTTTAAATTGAATATTTAAAATTTAATATTAATTATTTTAATTAATATTAAAAAAGAATTAATAAATAATATTAAGAATATTAATATAATAGTTATATATATAATATAGCATATAATATAGCATAAGCATATAATTGGAATTTTATTGAATAATATTATATTCATAATATTATATTCTATATATATATGTTTAATATTTAGAATATTATATAGCATAATATAGCTATAATATATATAGGAATAGGAAAGGAATGAGAGTGCTCCTAACTCGACATCATTTGTTTTGTTATATTTATACACTCAAAATCTCACTTTTTGTTGGGGTATAGTGTAAATCGAAATAGAAAGGATCCAATTCGAGCAAGTTTCAAATCCAAGAATAAAGTTTTTTAGAATTGACCAAATTTTTTTGATTCAAAAGTTCAAAAAGAAAGTATATGATGCAAGAATCAACCATTAATCTGATTCTTTTTTTGATAGAAAGAAATCACAAAAACTAATATGTTGCATCCAGTTTGAAAGGATTAAAGACCACTGAAGTAATGTCTAAACCCAACGATTCAAGGTAAAAATAAAGGATCCTGGACCGGGTAAATATCGTTTTCAATTGTCTCAACAATTTGATCAGAATGAAGAATCAAAATAGATTCTAAAAGAAACAAAAAGAAAGGCGATTAGAGATCACTCAATCAATGAAATGCTTAAAGGATTTCCTTTGACCTATTTAAAAGTTCTCCAACTTGAGTTAAGAAAGTACAGATGATTTTTTTTTTTAGAAAGATTCGAATCCTTGCAATTGATTTGATGTTCAATGCCGAAAAGAAGGAAGAGATCTTTGGAAAAGTGGGTTTGTATCATTCGATAAAAAAAAAACCTATTTGAATGCTCCAGGTATTCTATATTTCCTTATAATTTCTTTATAAAATATATCTATCTATTTTATATCTATATATTGTAATATATTCTATATATTTTTCTATTTATTTCTATTTTTATTTGTATATTATTTTTCTATCTTTGTATAGTATTTTTATTATTATTAAATTTTCTATTTCTATTTAATTTGAATTTAATTTTAATTTGAGTAATTTATTTAGTTTTAGTATTTGATTTTTATTGAATTTCTTTTTATTAAATTTTATTGAAATTCAATTTCAATTAATTCTTTTGTTTTCTTCAGTGTATATTTATTTATGAACTCAAGATATTCACATTGATATTGACAAGAATGTATCAAATAAATATAATCCCATCTGAGGTAATGGGATTTTATCTGTCGATCTATTTATACCTGTTCTATCCATTAATTTGAATTGTTTCTTCATTCAAGCGATGGGTTTATTGGATTTGTTGTGATATAAAAGTTTTTTTTGATTGAAAATATATAGAAATTTAATGTTCTAATGAGAATTCACATTTATTTATCAAATTAGATTTATTATATATATTTTATTCTATTTCTATATATTAGAATAGAATATATTTATATAAAATATAAATATAAATATATAAGTATAATTATATAAGTAGAATATATATAAATCAAAAATATATAAGTAAAAAAGTCTTAAAAAAAAAAATAAAAAATATATACAATGTATACCTATATAGGTAGAATAGGTATTCTAAGTGAATCTTAGTAGAATACTAAATAGAATATTCATTAAGTAGATAATATAACTAAAACTAAGAAATGGAAACAATAACTAAAAGTAAGAATAAATAGGGTAATCTAAAAAATTTTTATGTTATCTATATTTTTTAATCTTTTTGTCTGTTCAGGATTTATTCGAAATTCTTAATATTTTATTTCTTTTAATTTTTTGTTTTAATTTTTTGCTAGTTTAATGTTTTTAGTTTAATGTTTTGATTGTGTCGTGTGATTAAATTGCTTGATTTTTTTTTTTTTTATTCTATTTATTTTTATTTAGTTTGATTCCGATTGTATGGACATAATCGAATTTTTTTGGAGGGGTTGCTAACTCAATGGTAGAGTACTCGGCTTTTAAGTGCGGCTAACATCTTTTATACATTTGTATGAAGAAAGGAATTCGTCCATACCATGGGTATAGTTTGTAAGACCACGACTGATCCTGAAAGGAATGAATGGAAAAAGCAGCATGTCGTATCAATGGAGAATTCTGAGAATATTTCATTTTTGCCGGATCAGTCCAAACTTTATTTGAATTTTTGGTGCGGAACATAAAAAATGAATTCAAAATTGGGTCAAGTGAATAAATGGATAGAGTCTTATGGTTCCAATTATGGGAAAACAAAAAAGCAACGAGCTGACATTCTTAATTTAAATGATTATCCGATCTAATTTGACGTTAAAACAAAATTAGTACCTAATGCGGGAAAGGCTTTTCTCTGAACAGATTTTCAATTTTCTTTTAATGAGTCCTAACTATTAGGTATTCTCTTCCTATAAAGAAAGGGGGAGGTGAATGTGTAAAAGAAAGAGTATATTGATAAAGATATTTTTTTTTCCAAAATCAAAAGAGCGATTAGTTTGAAAAAATAAAGGATTTCGAATAATCTTTTTCTCCTATAATACAAATAAAAATAAACCAATTAGATGGAAAAAACGAGGATGGGCAATCCGGTGATGATTTTACCTATTCCCGAGGTATCTATTTTTTATTATATACAGTACTTTAATATACTACTTTGTTTTTACTCTATCGCACTATGTATCATCTAATAAACCCCCAAAAATCCTCGATTCTTGCTTCAATCTAATAGAAAAAATCAATATGCAAAGATATTTAGCCCTAAATAGATCTCGAAAAAACGACTTCCTATACCCATTTATCTTTCGGGAGTATATTTATACACTTTCTAATGATCATAGTTTAAATAGATATTATAGTTTAAATAGATCTATTTTGTTGCAAAATCAAAATGCAGGTTATGATAAAAAATCTAGTTTCTTAATTGTAAAACGTTTAATTACTCGAATCTATCAACAGAATCATTTGATTATTTCTGTTAATGATTCTAACCAAAATCCATTTTTTAGGTACAACAAGAATTTGTACTATCAAATGATATCAGAGGGCTTCTCAGTTATTGTGGAAATTCCTTTTTCCCGACGATTAGTATCTTCTTTAGAAAGGCCAGAGATAGTAAAATCTCATAAATTACGATCAATTCATTCAATATTTCCTTTTTTAGAGGACAAATTTCCGCATTTAAATTATGTGTCAGATGTATTAATACCTTACCCCATCCATCTTGAAAAATTGGTCCAAACCCTTCGTTATTGGGTGAAAGACCCTTCTTCTTTGCATTTTTTACGACTCTTTCTTCATCAGTATTGGAATTGGAACAGTCTTATTATTCCAAAGAAATCCATTTTTATTTTTCGAAAAAATAATCCAAGATTTTTCTTGTTCCTATATAATTTTCATATATATGAATATGAATCCATCTTCTTTTTTCTCCGCAATCAGTCCTTTCATTTACGATCAACATTTTTTCGAGTCTTTCTTGAACGAATTTTTTTCTATGGAAAAATAGAACATTTTGCAGAAGTTTTTACTAATGATTTTCAGACCATCCTATGGTTGTTCAAGGAGCCTTTCATGCATTATGTTAGATATCAAGGAAAATCAATTCTGGCTTTAAAAGATAAGCCCTTTCTGAT